TGAAGGAATCCTATACTTCTTTTCGTTATCGTTATATAGAATAATATGGGATGCTTCGCTTTTTATATTTCCAAAGAAAAGGTCTGTGTATTTTTACTTAATGCTTACTGATTCTACCAGAAATAGAATAATAAAGAATAATATAAATATAGGAATTTACAAGTGTATTCATTGAATTGGTTTGGTTCATCAATATCCTTAAGTCAGAATTCTATTTTGACTCTGCGCCATTGATTCCACTATGATTATTAATCAATAATGGAACAATTCCTTCATAGAGATAGGGGACATAATTCACATGGATATAGTAAGTCTCGCTTGGGCTGCTTTAATGGTAGTCTTTACATTTTCTCTTTCACTTGTAGTATGGGGAAGGAGTGGACTCTAGGGTTATAGGGTACTAATTGAGTAATCGATTGAATAATTCAATTGTATCAATTCTTTATTGTGATCATTTTCTTTTGCGAAGCCTAAAAAAAAATTCGAATACTATTTCGAGGTACATCTAATATATGTATGTACATATATGAAATTGATCTATACGAAATGAAGACTATATTCGTAGACAATACAACTTTGGAAACATTCTATAATACTGAGATAGTGTGGTAGAAAGAACTATAATATATAGTTCTTTCTACCACACTATCTCAGATACTTCTATTTCTGATTCCAGCCCGATCATTTCATTTAAGACTGAAAGTTTGACTCTCTTTCTTTCATTTCTTCAATCATTGATTAAGAACTACTAATTCAAGTTTCATTCAAATTAATTATTTTGGCTGACTGTTTTTACGTATATGATAAGTAAAAAAGCAGTAGGAACTAAAATGAACAGTGCAGTAGCAATAAGTGCAAGAATATTTACTTCCATAATCTTCTTTTTGTTTTTTGTTTCGCAATAACTCGGGATCTAATCCCATAGAGATGATAAATTTGATTCCTGTAAATTCAATGGGATGAATTGCATCCTGATGATACTGAATCAGATCAATATTATGAATAACAATATCTGATCTATCAAATGGATTCCTTGTCGAGAATTGAATAGTATAACATAGTAAAATCCTTTATCCATACTAAATAGAAATAAAAAGTGGTATTTTTTTTTGATTCAATCAAAAATCCTATCATTTTCATTTTTTTTTTTCCACTTTTTTTCTATAACCTATTATCTTCCTTATACAATTCTACTACTTATACATACAATAGTATACATATAATACATACACTTATGAGGTATCATATAACCACTAGGGATCATACACAGATCCAATCCAAACAAACAATAGAAGTGAGATGGAAAAAAGGACAGATTAAGTATAAAAAATAGAATATTCCAATCAATTTACTAATAAAAGGGGGGGGAGGTTGCTTGGTTGGCCTTTTCTTTATTATTTAATTAGTATACTCTTCTTGGATTGGGATTAGAACGTATACATCACAAATTCAGTATGCAATTTGAATGAGAATGAGATAGGTTGCTTCCAACCAATTAGTATTAATTAATAATTGAGGATAACACAAACAAAGCCGGAATTCAAATCGAAAGGGGGTGGTTTAACCCGAAAAGTAGTACTCTGTCGAGGTAATTATATGAAGTTTATTGTGTATCGTACAATAAACGAAGATAAGTTGTGTCTGCACTCTCGGTAAAAATGAGGACACTCTATTCCATTTTATTGATCAAGAACAATAAAAAAGAAAGTGAGTATGGTATCTCTTAAAATACTCAATCAATATAGTCTGAAGTAATGTAATACCGCCGATTGTACCAACCCACATATGTCTCTCTACCTTATAAATCGATACTAGTGGAAGAAATGGAAATTTCCGTCTTTGTCTGTGAGAAATGTGAAACAAAAAAAAAAGAAATAGGGATCCCCTACCGGAATTCTATTTTGCTCCCTGTGTTGCCTTTCGCAGAAAATAGAGAGATGAATTGAATGAAAAATCCATCAGGTCCTATATCCTAGTTCGGGACTGACGGGGCTCGAACCCGCAGCTTCCGCCTTGACAGGGCGGTGCTCTGACCAATTGAACTACAATCCCAGCAAGGTGTATGGCATACATATTCTTATGGTTTCATAAGAATATTCTACTCGTCATGTTACATGTTATAAGAGATATACGAATGATATATTGATATCCACATAAATATATGCTTTAGTAAGAGTGATACGAATTACTAGTAAGCCGGCCTGTGGTTCTTTTTTTTTATTGTAAAAATAAGGATATTCAATCTTTCAATGAGAAAAAGACTCTTTTTCCTTTCTTGATACTTTATTTAAGATTTTAGAATCATGAATATAGGTCGTTATCAGAACAGATGAGAAAAATATGGATAGAGCAAAAAATTCACTTTTTCTCCTTCTATTTATTTATATGGATTAGATTAGGCATTTCTTTTTTTGTAGGACAAATTAATTATATCATACTCATGGAGGGGCGAATTTTTGGGCCGAGCTGGATTTGAACCAGCGTAGACATATCGCCAACGAATTTACAGTCCGTCCCCATTAACCGCTCGGGCATCGACCCAGGAAGAATTAATTCTAGGCTTATTGATAATCTTGATAATCCATGATCAACTTCCTTTCGTAGTACCCTACCCCCAGGGGAAGTCGAATCCCCGCTGCCTCCTTGAAAGAGAGATGTCCTGAACCACTAGACGATGGGGGCATATCTGCCCGACCCTCATCATACTATGATGATAGTATGATTAGTTTTTTGGAATTGTCAATATGATCTAATGGTATGGCTAAATCCAAAGAGTCTTTCCTACTTTCTATGTTATGATTCGATAGATTTTTTTGAAGGAATGCTCCTAATGGAGCAGGTAAGAATAAAGAATAGTAAAATCTGTTGTTTTGGTACCCTTCTTTCATATGCAAAAACATAAAAATATACCATCAAGATAGATAACTTTCTATCAGATATCTATTTTTACTCTATAAGAGCAGACAGACCATCCTGATTGCATTGCATGTCTGAGCACTCAGAGACTCTCGCGAGTCTGGATACTAAAGTATCTTCGCACCTTTCCACAATTCCTAAATTGAGTTCCCTTCATCCTATCCAATCTAATTTCATATTTAATATCAGACGGAGTCACTAGACACTACCTTACTGAACTGAGGGTAGTATAAGATAAATAGTATAAGATAATTAGGAGATCTTTATAGTCTTTTGTATAATCTCTTCTTTAATCCTAGGAGAAAAAAAAAAGAGGATCCTTTAGGAATAGGATTGGATACTAAGATTTCCGACCTCTGGATTTCGTAGTTCTGAATCCCAGAATTGACACTCTCGCTATTTATTTGATTAAATTTCAAAATAAATGTTCCGAACTAATCATTAATAAATAATCAAATAATAAATAATCAAATAAATAATAAGGGAGGGTTGTTTCATCCATATTTGCACTTTGGCCACACCCACCCAGAACCCGTGGATTCTAAAAAAAAAGTATTGACACGTCTGCTTTGCTTAGTTCTTAATCTTTTGTTGATTAGGCGACACCCGGATTTGAACCGGGGATAAAGGATTTGCAGTCCCCCGCCTTACCACTTGGCCATGTCGCCCGATTCGATCCAATCCAAAATGTATAAAAAGATTATCCATATTCTATAATTCTATTCATTTTTTTTTTATCTTGAATCCCGTCGGTCGTACTTATCCTAAAAAACGGATTTTCGGTCGCAGGCCAAAAATTCAGGGCAAATTGGAACTATTAACCATTTACTTTGAATTAGCGAACGGGTCTTTCATTTTTATATCAAATGAAATTTTTTTTCCTTAATGTCATAAGAAAAATAAATTGATTTATGACTAATGAGTATCCATTATTTTCAATAAATAAGATTTTTCAATTTCAATTATAACAACATATATGTGTATATGTAAACCCCGGAACAGAAATTGTTCTTACCCAGATACCGGGCCGGGTCTCGCTCTTATGCGCATATCCCGATTAAAGAATCATCGTCCTTGAAATTTTCATTGAATATTTTGAATATAAAATAGGAATTCCGTGAATTCTTTTTTGCAATGAAATTAAATTGAGTGTGCTAAAAAAAAAAAAAAAAAAAGAAAACTCTATACTACTTCTGATTATTCTGTCTTTATCTCATTCATAGAGAGGAGATTAAATCCTGAATCCTTTTTTTGTATCCAATCCTATGGTAATATCATAATAATAGGTAGAAGTTGGATCCATTTTGATATTCTATACAAGACTCCATAAGTGTAAGTGACAGAATTTTAGGAATTTTGTATCAATTTTTCTATTTGTACTTGTCGCAAATTCGAACTTGCGTCGAAAAGGCTCTTTATTCCTTCACCTCGTCTCCGTTCATACGTATGAAATACATATTATGGGGTTGGTTAAAATTTCATGTGATTCAGTAAACAAAATATACATTCCATCATTGCGAGATCGATCCGTCCGGTTCGATGATATAGTGATGAGCCAATAATGGGATTTTTCAATAAATAAATAGGAAACTTAAGATTAAGATGCTCCGGAATGGAAATGAGGGAATGTCCACAATACCTGGATTTAGTCAGATACAATTTGAGGGATTTTGTAGGTTCATTAATCGGGGCTTGACAGAAGAATTTTATAAGTTTCCAAAAATTGAAGATAGAGATCAAGAAATGGAATTTCAATTATTTGTGGAAAAATATCAATTGGTGGAGCCCTTGATAACAGAAAGAAACGCTGTGTATGAATCGCTCACATATTCTTCTGAATTATATGTACCCGCGGGATTAATTTGGAAAACCGGTAGAGATATGCAACAACAAACTGTTTTTATTGGAAACATTCCTTTAATGAATTCTCTGGGAACCTCTATAGTAAATGGAATATACAGAATTGTGATCAATCAAATATTGCAAAGCCCGGGTATTTACTACCGTTCAGAATTGGATCATAACGGAATTTCTGTCTATACCAGCACTATAATATCAGATTGGGGAGGAAGATCAGAATTAGA